CCTAAAATTCTGGTTTGGTCCATCTTTTTATTACTTATATTTATATCATATTTACCTTCAATCAATATTATCTTTATATTGATATTGTTTTTGTTTATTCAATTTCAATATTATGAGTCCTAATTAGAATAGGAATTCGTATGGTATCAACAATTTAGGGTCTATGATTTTAAAAAAGCTGTTTTTTCTATAGAATGATTCCCGTTTGAGCCGATTTCATTCAATTCAATGATTGACCAAAAGAAAATTTTATTTTAAGAAATAATAAAATAAATTGCATGAACTTAGCTCAATCAAATACTGATATTGATTTTTTATTTTTATGCAATGATTTGGTCTAATAAATTCGTCCATTTAGATTGTATCCATGTGAGATAATGATAAATAAAAGGAAGAGCCAAATGTACAAAAAACGATATTAAAAAAAAATGATTAGGAAAAAATAAAAAAAAAAGGGGGGGTAGAATTAGGTATATGGAATCTAATGGCTATAAGACAGCTCTTGTCTATCCTGTGAGGAATAATTCTAGAATCCAATTGAATCTAAGATATGAAAGATTGGTTTACGTTATGTAAGAAACACATGTATATGGGATATTAGATATTGACTAGTTCTATACGAACTCAAAATAGATCTAATACAGCCCACTACTGTGGAGTTAGATAGGGATTCCAATAGAAGAATAGAAGTTCTTCTGTTTCGTCTTTGACTCTGAATTGAATGAATAAAGAGATAAAATAAAGACAAAAACGACGAATTCGAAGAATTCAAAGTAAAGAATGGGTTGGAAAAAGGAAATGGCAGAACAAAGTATACGCGGATTCACAAAAATCCAGTGGATAGGAACTAAAAAAAGATATCGAAATAGTTCTGACGGTTCAATAATCTTCTCACTTCCATTCGGAGTTCTTAGTTACTTCGGCAGGTTGAATCTTAGCGATGGAATAATATAATTAAGTCAAAATTCATTGGATGATTGTATCATTAACCATTTCTTTATTTTGGTGCGAGGAACTTATCATGAATCCACTGATTTCTGCCGCTTCCGTTATTGCTGCTGGGTTGGCTGTCGGGCTTGCTTCTATTGGACCTGGAGTTGGTCAAGGTACTGCTGCGGGCCAAGCTGTAGAAGGTATCGCGAGACAACCCGAGGCAGAGGGAAAAATACGAGGTACTTTATTGCTTAGTTTGGCTTTTATGGAAGCTTTAACAATTTATGGGTTGGTTGTAGCATTGGCACTTTTATTTGCGAATCCCTTTGTTTAATGCTATAAGTATGAGAATTATGTATTTTTTTTTTTTTAGTCTATCTAAAATAAAATAGGAGATCATATGAAAAATGTAACCGATTCTTTCGTTTCCTTGGGTCACTGGCCATCCGCCGGGAGTTTCGGGGTTAATACCGATATTTTAGCAACAAATCCAATAAATCTAAGCGTAGTCCTTGGTGTATTGATCTTTTTTGGAAAGGGAGTGTGTGCGAGTTGTTTATTTCAAGAATAGGCTGGATTCGCCCAGTTGTACTTTTTTTCATTATAACTAGGAAAGAAAAGAGTGCATGATCCCGCGAATTACTTCTGAATAAATTTTTTAAATCATATTTAAGAACCGTAGCATTTCGTGATTCATTGGTACATCGACTTTGATTCTCTATTAACCAATAATCTGGGACCATTAACATGGTTAAGGCCAAACCGTTTGAAGTTCAGATGCGGCAGGGTACTCTTTCTACTACTATTTACTAAATACAGAAATATTTTCAAAACAAAAATGTTTTTTCGATATAAAACACTCATGTCGATAAAACGATTTGAGCCCCTTTTTCCAATGCTGAATCGATGACCTATGTATAAAGGGATAAGAATTCTTTGAATTTGAAGAAAAAAAAGAAACAACTTTGCTGACAAATTACAATTAGACATTATACAATTCTAAGTACAATTAGAAATTCTAAATTATATGTAAATTTTTTATTTATTATTTATTTATTATACTTTTTAGTTTTTTGATATATTTTCTATTTTGGTCAGAAGAATCCTCCGAATATTCTGGTCTTGGATTAGTAATCGGTTTCGATATTTTGGAATATGACTAGAGAAGAGAGGGAGAGGGTAAGCTCATTCCATTAGAAAAAAAAGATATGGGAATTAATTCCCAATAAATAAGAAATAATTGAGCGTGAGAGCCAAATGAATCGAAAGATTCATGTTTGGTTCGGGAAGGGATCATGGAATTTTTGAAATAAAAAAAAATGAATGTAAAGATAATCTACTTTCATTAAGTGATTTATTAGATAATCGAAAAGAGAGGATCTTGAATACTATTCGAAATTCAGAAGAACTACGCGAGGGGGCTATTGAACGGCTGGAAAAGGCCCGGGCCCGCTTACGGAAAGTAGAAATGGAGGCGGATCAGTTTCGAGTGAATGGATACTCTGAGATAGAACGAGAAAAATTGAATTTGATTAATTCAACTTATAAGATTTTGGAACAATTAGAA